GAAAAATGGCGGTTCAATTCGATGTTGTTTAAGGAGGAGTTAGAACACGGGTGCGGGTTAAGTAAATCACTAGAGGGTATTCGACCCGTTGGAAATACAAATGGGGGTGAAGACCCTGTTATAAATAACATGATTCATGGTTGGATTGATAGTGACAGCTCGAATAATATTGATCCTTTATTTGGTGTCAGCAACATTCGGAGTTTGATCTGTGATGACACTTTTTTAGTTAAGGATAGTAATGGTGAAAATTATTCCATATATTTGGATATTGAAAATTTGATTTTTGAGGTTGAAGACGATCGTTCTTTTTTGAGTGAATTGGGCGGTTTTTTTTCTAGTTGCCTAAATTATAGTTATCCAAATGATGGACCTAAGAGTGACAATCACTACTACAATCGTTACATGTATGATACTCAATATAGGTGGAATAATCACATTACTAGTTGCATTGAGAGTTATCTTCGTTCTGAAATCCATATTGATAGTTACATTTCAAGCGGTAGTGACAATTACAGTAAGAATTACATTTATAGTTACATTTGTAGTGAAAGCGTAAATAGTATTGACAGTGATAGTTTCATCAGTATACAAACTAGCGCAAGTGGAAGTGATCTCGATATAAGTAAAAAATACAGGAATTTGTGGATTCAATGCGAAAATTGTTATGGATTAAATTATAAGAAATTTTTTAGGTTAAAACGGAATATTTGTGAACAATGTGGATATCATTTGAAAATGAGTAGTTCAGAAAGAATCGAACTTTTGATTGATCCAGGCACTTGGGATGCTATGGATGAGGACATGGTTTCGGTGGACCCCATTGAATTTCATTCGGAGCAGGAGCCTTATAAAGATCGTATTGATTTTTATCAAAAAAAGACAGGGTTAACTGAGGCTGTTCAAACAGGCATAGGTCAATTAAACGGTATTTCCATCGCAATTGGGATTATGGATTTTCAGTTTATGGGGGGCAGTATGGGATCCGTAGTAGGCGAGAAAATCACCCGTTTGATCGAATATGCTACTAATAGATCTCTACCCCTTATTATAGTGTGTGCTTCGGGGGGAGCCCGCATGCAAGAAGGAAGTTTGAGCTTGATGCAAATGGCTAAAATATCTTCAGCTTTATATGATTATCAATCAAATAAAAAGTTATTCTACGTATCAATCCTTACATCTCCTACAACCGGTGGGGTGACTGCCAGTTTTGGTATGTTAGGAGATATCATTATTGCCGAACCTAATGCTTACATTGCATTTGCAGGTAAAAGAGTAATTGAACAAACATTGAATAAGACAGTACCTGATGGGTCACAAGAAGCTGAGTATTTATTCCATAAGGGCTTATTCGACCCAATCGTACCACGTAATCCTTTAAAGGGTGTTCTGAGTGAGTTATTTCAGCTTCACGGTTTCTGTCCTTTGAATCAAAATTGAATCAAGTAGATCATTTAATTCTGTTTTTTTTATTTGAAGTTTACAAGTATTTAGTTTCCATTTTATTTAGTTTATGGTAATCAAAGTGAAAATAAAAAATAATAAGCACGGAGTTTTACTTGAGGTTATAAAATACAATTGTATAACGGATCATAAGTTGTTGATAATCACTTTTCTTATTTGCTACAGATCCATTTTATTTCTACCTATATAATACATGATTAGTAATCGGGAAGGCTCTATCAATAGGATAAAAGAGTTAATTTTTCTCCTAAATTAGGAAAAATTCATGTTATTTTATTACATTACGTATTTATTATAGATATAATTATTCTCCAAGTCCAAGTAAGAACCTTTTTTGGTATTTATTAGAAGATGGTATTTATTAGAAGATAAGTATAAGAGAACAATAATAATAAATATATATTATATAAAAGTGAATAGGTACACTTATTTAGTTCTACGTTTCTTGTACCTATTATTATATACTGATAATAGATATACTTATCATAAGATATCTTTATAACAGGTACAAAATATTAAATTGAGGTATCCATTCTATGACAACTTTAAACTTCCCCTCTGTTTTTGTGCCTTTAGTGGGTCTAGTATTTCCAGCAATTGCAATGGCTTCCCTATCTCTTCATGTTCAAAAAAACAAGATTCTCTAGATTCGACGGGACCCAATCTCGTTCATTTTTTTTTTTCAAGACTCGGACTTGGGTCATAATACAGATATCTATATCTATTTAAATTTATCTATCTATTTAGTGGACATAGGATACAACATGTGGATTCTTCCGAACACAAATGAAAGAGCTATTATGCGCGTGGAAACATCATGGGATGATATATGGGGATAAATAGATTATATATTCAAAAGGGGGTCCGCAGATGTATGAAATGGAAAGTAAAAATATCTCTGTAGATATCTATAGTGGGATTATATGAGGGGGATCCTTTTTTATATCTAAGCGATTCGATGAATTACTCCTAATGGTTCACATCATAATAAGAGTGCTAGTTGATAAGAGTTGCTTCAGGAACAAAAAAAGAAAGTCAAATTTTGGTTATTCTCTAAATTTCAATAAAATTAAACAACTGGATCTAGTATGAACTGGCGATCAGAACATATATGGATAGAACTTATAATGGGGTCTCGAAAAACAAGTAATTTATGTTGGGCCTGTATCCTTTTTTTAGGTTCACTGGGATTCTTATTGGTTGGAACTTCTAGTTACCTTGGTAGGAATCTGATATCCTTATTTCCTTCTCAGCAAATCCTTTTTTTCCCACAAGGGATCGTGATGTCTTTCTATGGGATCGCGGGTATGTTCATTAGCTCCTATTTGTGGTGCACAATTTCGTGGAATGTGGGTAGTGGTTATGATAGATTCGATAGAAAAAAAGGAATAGTGTGTATTTTTCGTTGGGGATTCCCTGGAAGAAATCGTCGAATCTTTCTTCGATTCCTTATGAGAGATATTCAGTCGATTAGAATAGAGGTTAAAGAAGGTATTTATTCCCGGCGTGTACTTTATATGGAAATCAGAGGCCAGGGTGCCATTCCTTTGACTCGTACTGATGAGAATTTGACTCCACGAGAAATTGAACAAAAGGCTGCGGAATTGGCCTATTTTTTGCGCGTACCAATTGAAGTATTTTGAAATGAATTGAAGAATGAATGCTTTCGCAGCATTGAGTTCTGTTTTGTTTTTTCAGGTCGCTCATTCGAGCAAAAGCAGACGCGTGTGAAACAACCAGAAAACAGAAAACAAAGCGCTTTTTCCACCAAAAGTTTTTGATGGATTGTATATGGAAATCAACTCCATTTTTTCATACTCGTAACAAGTATACTAAGTATGGATTCATCATATATATCCGAAAAACTAAGACTATATATATACTTCATATTTTTGGGGTCCAATATTTTTTAATTGATATGTTAGATATAGATGGATCATATCTTGTAATTCAATTCTGTTTTTGTTTTGTCTCGAAATTCGAAAAATATGCATTTCTTGACTTGAAGTGGCTCGTTAGGGCATTCAGCGAAAGGATACAATTGCTTCGAATGAAGACATAATAAAAAAAATATTGTTTCCAGATCTAAGGATTAGCCCTTTAATTAAAATTTATTTAATTAAAATTAAATAAAGGGGGTCTGTGGATTCAATACCCTGTTTGTTATAGAACTCATGTTTCATGGAAATATCAGATTGGATAGAATCGAGGAATGAGGTGGTTTCATTAACAATTCACAGATTCAAAATGCCAAAAAAGAAAGCATTCAACCCCCTTCTATATCTTACATCTATAGTTTTTTTGCCCTGGTGGATTTCTTTCTCATTTAATAAAAGTATGGAATCTTTGGTTACTAATTGGTGGAATGCTGGGCAATCCGAAGTTTTTTTGAATGATATTCAAGAAAAGAACGTTCTGGAAAAATTCATAGAATTAGAAGAACTCTTCCTTTTGGACGAAATGATAAAGGAGTACCCCGATACACATATACAAAAGCTTCATATAGGAATACACAAAGAAACGATCCAATTGGTCAAAATGTACAATGAGGATCATATCCATACCATTTTACATTTTTCGACAAATATAATAAGCTTCGCTATTCTAAGTGGTTATTCTATTCTGGGTAATGAAGAACTTGGTATTATTAATTCTTGGGTTCGGAAATTTATCTATAACTTAAGCGACACAATAAAAGCTTTTTCTATTCTTTTATTAACGGATTTATGTATTGGATTCCACTCGCCTCATGGTTGGGAACTAATGATTGGTTCTGTCTACAAGGATTTTGGATTTTATCATAATAATCAAATTATATCTGGTCTTGTTTCCACCTTTCCAGTCATTCTAGATACAATTTTAAAATATTGGATCTTCCGTTATTTAAATCGTGTATCTCCGTCACTTGTAGTCATTTATCATTCAATGAATGACTAAAAATGATCTACTGATATAAATCTAATCATAATGTTTTTTTGACTTCGTACATAAACAAACCATTCAAAATGTTACTTATTTTTTAAGTTTCTACCGATCCGGGAAATGACTCCTGGATCCCAGTAAAATAGCAGAATCGTGGATAGGGAACTCTACTAGCAACCTACCCAATTTATTGTAGAAATTTTCGGGATCAATGATTGGACCATGCAAAATAGAAATATCTTTTCTTGGATAAAGGAACAGATGACTCGATCCATTTTCGTATCGGTCATTATATTTATATATGTAATAACTTGGACATCTATTTCACACGCATATCCCATTTTTGCACAACAGGGTTATGAGAATCCACGAGAAGCTACTGGGCGTATTGTATGCGCCAATTGTCATTTAGCCAATAAGCCCGTGGATATTGAGGTTCCACAAGCGGTACTTCCGGATACTGTATTTGAAGCAGTTGTTAGAATTCCCTATGATATCCAACTGAAACAGGTTCTTTCTAATGGGAAACGGGGATCTTTGAATGTGGGGGCTGTTCTTATTTTACCTGAAGGATTCGAATTAGCCCCCTCCGATCGTATTTCTCCGGAAATGAA